CGTTTTTCGAAATTCCATTTTTTTTTATAAAAGAACGTTTTGCGGAACGATCTAATAAAAATTCATTTTGATTTCTAAAAACGATATTTTAAGTTGTACTTCTATCTAGCTAGAGTCCATTTCTCCCCCATACAACGAGTGAAAGGGAAAATGAAAACACTGCCATTAAAGCAGCCCAAGCGAAACTGACTATATCCATGTGAAATATGTCTCCGATTTCTATGAATATGAAGATAATCTTCTATTAATGCACTAATAAATCATATTCTAATAAATAGAACAAAGTCAAAAAGTATTCTTCTGCTCGAACATAAAATTTTTTGATAAAATGTATCAGAAAGAAAATCTACAAAAATCCACTTATAACAAGCAACCGATATGATTTTTTGTTTGAGAATAGTAGAATCGGGATAGTTTCATGTAGAACACAAGAAAATATGCAGTAAGAGACATACGACTATTATAACTAAACTATACTTTTTTAAATATCAAGGCAAAGGTTTTTTTTTCCTAAGTATAGCATGTCATTCAAACCGATTTTTTTGTTTCCTTTCATAAACAAAGCATAAGGGGGGGGGGATAGAGAATTCAAAATGGAAATCAATATTCAGAATATGATCCATCCAATCTCATATTGATTTTGAAGAATGCCTGATCATTTAGAGAGTCGTAGAAGTCTGGATACAAAACATTTTCTGCTCGTTCCATAACTCATCATTGAATTCTGCATCCTATACATCTCATTCAACACCCAGTCAGTAAACACGACTTACTATTATTAGTAAGAGGAATCATCCGACAGTCATTGATTTTCCTTACGAATCTTTTTTCTTTCTTTGAATTACGGTAACGAACCTATGTTTTAGATTTTTTTTTTTATTACTTATTTTTGTTTTTGTTGTATGTAGTAGGGTTTCTAAAAGTTTAGAGAACCCCTATATAGATCCTTTGACTTAGCATAATACAAGTATCAACATTTTTTTTCTGATTATAGCTCGTTGTGATTCATTCCATTCTATCAGCGGGACAGAATAGGGGTAGAGTATTTTTGATAAGGCGACACCCGGATTTGAACTGGGGAAAAAGGATTTGCAGTCCCCCGCCTAACCACTCGGCCATGTCGCCAAAAATATACAAATAGAGAACAAAATTTCCCCTCCCCCCCCCCGCCCCCTTATTTTTTTGTTTTTGATAGGGGCTTACTGAACTTTTTTTTGCACTTGTATCGTGAATCCTCTTTTGATTAAAAATGTTTACGACTCAACTCAATTTTACTCAATCAAAAAAACCCTCCTTGTTGATGGTAGAGTCTTTTCTTGGATATATTATACAACAACAAAACTCCATCATAAGTAGAATAATTCTGTTGTTTCCAGGCATTTTTTTATCATTTATTTATTCTTGTATCTGTTGTTGCAAGTTCCTATGTAAGTTTCAATTGGAGTCCAAAATGAACTTTCTTTGTTTATCCGTTCATTTATATGTCTATCATCGAGGGATTTGGGTCAAATTTCATGTGATTCTGTAATATCCATTCCATCATTGCGAGATCGATTCATATGAGTTGATGAAGAATGACCCAAAAAATGGAATGGGATTTTTTCTACAAATGGTCCAAAATGCTCCGGGATGGAAATAAGGAAATGTCTACAATACCTGGATTTAATCAGATACAATTTGAAGGATTTTGTAGGTTCATGGATCGGGGCTTGACAGAAGAACTTTGTCAGTTTCCAAAAATTGAAGATACAGATCAAGAATTTGAATTTCAATTATTTGTGGAAACATGTCAATTAGTAGAATCGTCGATAAAAGAGAGAGATGCTGTGTATGAATCACTCACATATTCTTCTGAATTATATGTATCCACGAGATTCATTTGGAAACCTAAGGAGGATATGCAAGAACAAACCATTTTTATTGGAAAAATTCCTCTAATGAATTCCTTGGGAACTTCTATAGTCAATGGAATCTATAGAATTTTGATCAATCAAATATTGCAAAGTCCCGGTATTTATTACCGGTCAGCAGAATTGGACCATAACGGTATTTCAGTCTATACCGCTACTATAATATCAGATTGGGGAGGACGATCAGAATTAGAGATTGATCGAAAAGAAAGGATATGGGTTCGTGTGAGTAGGAAACAGAAAATTTCAATTCTAGTTCTATCATCAGCTATGGGTTCGCATCTAAGAGAAATTCTAGAGACTGTTTGCTACCCCGAAATTTTCTTGTCTTTCCTGATGAATGAGAAGGAGAAAAAAATAATGGGGTCCAAAGAAAATTATATTTTGGAATTTTATCAACAATTTGCTTGTATCGGTAGGGATCCGGCATTTTCTGAATCCTTTTTATGTAAGGAATTACAAAATAAATTCTTTCAACAAAAATGTGAATTGGGAAAGATTGGTCGACGAAATATGAATCGTAGACTGAACCTTCATATACCTCATAACTATCTCTTTTTATTACCGCGAGATATATTGGCAGCTGCGGATCATTTGATTGGAATGAAATTTGGAATGGCTACACTTGACGATACGAATCATTTGAAAAATAAACGTATTCGTTCTGTAGCGGATCTCTTACAAGATCAATTAGGATTGGCCCTGGTTCGTTTAGAAAATGTGGTTCGAGAGACCATATGTCGATCAATTAGGCAGCCTAAATGGATACCGACCCCTCATAATTTGGGAACTTCAACCTCATTAACAACCACTTATGAATCATTTTTCGGTTTACACCCATTATCTCAAGTTTTGGATCGAACGAATCCATTGACACAAATAGTTCATGGGAGAAAATCGAGTTATTTGGGACCTGGGGGATTGACAGGGCGAACTGCTAGTTTTCAAATACGAGATATCCATCCGAGTCACTACAGACGTATTTGTCCAATTGACACGGCTGAAGGAATCCATGTTGGACTGATTGGATCTTTAGCAATTTATGCGAGGATGGGTGGTCATTGGGGGTCTCTAGAAACCCCATTTTATGATATTTCTGAAAGATCAAAAAAACGGATTCTTTTTTTATCACCAAGTATAGATGAATACTATATTATTGTAGGGGCGGGAAATTCTTTGGCATTGAATCAGAGTATTCAGGAAGAACAGGTTGTTCCAGCTCGATACCGTCAAGAATTCCTGAGTATTGCGTGGGAACAAGTTCATCTTCGAAGTATTTTTCCCTCCCAATATTTTTCGATTGGAGCTTCCCTCATTCCTTTTATCGAGCATAATGATGCAAATCGGTCTTTAATGAGTTCGAATATGCAACGTCAAGCAGTTCCACTTTCTCGGTCCGAGAAGTGCATTGTTGGAACTGGATTGGAACGCCAAGCAGCTCTAGATTCAGGGTTTACCGCTATAGCCGAACGAGGCGGAAAGATCATTGAAACCAATAATAATATCATTTTATCGAGTAATGGAGAGTCTTTACACATTCAATTAGTTATGTATCAACGTTCCAACAAAAATACTTGTTTACATCAAAACCCACAAGTTTGGCAGGATAAATGCATTAAAAAGGGACAAATTGTAGCTGACGGTTCCGCTATAGTTGGCGGGGAACTCGCTTTGGGTAAAAACGTATTAGTAATTTATATGCCATGGGAGGGTTATAATTCTGAAGATGCAATACTCATTAGCGAACGCCTGGTATATGAAGATATTTATACTTCTTTTCACATACGGAAATATGAAATGAAGACTCATGTTACAAGCCGAGGTCCCGAAAGGATCACGAATGAAATACCGCAAGAAGCCCATTTACTTCGCAATTTAGACAAAAATGGAATTGTTATGCTGGGATCTTGGGTCGAGGAAGGTGATATTTTAATAGGGAAATTAACGCCGCAGATGACGAAAGAATCCTCGTATGTCCCAGAAGATAGATTATTACAAGCGATACTTGGGATTCAAGCATCCACTTCAAAAGAAACTTGTCTCAAACTACCTATTGGTGGTAGAGGTCGAGTTATTGATGTGAGATGGATCCGTAAAAGGAGGAGTTCTAGTTATAATCCAGAAATCATTTGTGTATATATTTCACAGAAACGAAAAATAAAAGTCGGTGATAAAGTGGCTGGAAGACATGGAAATAAAGGTATCATTTCAAAAATTTTGTCTAGACTAGATATGCCTTATTTGCAAGATGGAAGACCAGTTGATATGGTTTTCAATCCATTAGGAGTACCTTCACGAATGAATGTAGGACAGATATTAGAATGCTCACTCGGGTTAGCAGGGGGTCTGCTAGACAGACATTATCGAATTGGACCTTTTGATGAGAGATATGAACAAGAGGCTTCTCGAAAACTAGTCTTTTCTGAATTATATGATGCTAGTAATCAAACTGCAAATCCATGGGTATTGGAACCCGAGTATCCGGGAAAAAGTCGAATATTTGATGGACGAACAGGAGATATTTTTGAACAACCTGTTCTAATAGGAAAGCCTTATCTTTTGAAATTAATTCATCAAGTGGATGACAAAATACATGGGCGTTCCAGTGGATATTACGCACTTGTTACACAACAACCACTTCGAGGAAGGGCAAAGCAGGGGGGACAACGGGTAGGCGAAATGGAAGTTTGGGCTCTAGAAGGATTTGGGGTTGCTCATATTTTACAAGAGATGCTTACTTATAAATCGGATCATATGATTGCCCGTCCGGAAGTACTTGGTACCACGATCATTGGAAGGACAATTTCATTCCCTGAGGATGCTCCAGAATCTTTTCGATTGCTCGTTCGAGAACTACGATCTTTGGCTCTGGAACTGAATCATTTCCTTGTATCTGAAAATAACTTCCAGATAAATAGGAAGGAAGTTTAATCGGAATAAAAAATTAGAATTAGGATTCTATGATCGATCGATATAAACATCAACAACTTCGAATTGGATTAGTTTCTCCTCAACAAATAACTCTTTGGGCTAAAAAACGACCTAATGGCGAGATAGTTGGAGAGGTGACAAAACCCTATACTTATCATT